CATATATATAATCTATATCTATAGTTTTACATTAAATAATAAAAAGGAGGATTTTCAATGCGAGATATAAAAACATATCTCTCCACGGCACCTGTGCTAACTACTCTATGGTTTGGGTCTTTAGCGGGTCTATTGATAGAGATTAATCGTTTATTCCCAGACGCTTTGTCATTTCCTTTTTTTTAATTCTAGTTATGGATATGCGAAAAAAAAAAAAAATGCATTTTGTCCCCTTTTTCAGTTCTTTAGGATAGGAAGGAAAGAGAAAGAAAAACTGTATTAAACCTAAGCAAAAAGTCGATCTAATAAAATTAGATTTAGAAATAGAAATGCGGGTCTAGTCTAGGGGAGGCTCCACGAAATCATAGTACAATTAAAGAAAATACATAAATAAACATAGTGGTATTAGGATAGAAAAAATTGATAGTTATAAAAATTGTATTACTTACATTATTTAATACTTACATTATTTAATAATATTAATCTATTAATCTATAAAAAATAGAATATATAAAATATTATAATTAATATTTAATAATTTAATATATAGTATAATTATATATAAATAGAATTAGAATAGATAAAATATATAATTAAATAAAAAAAAAAAAAAAAAAAAAAAAGAAATAAATTTATTTATCTTAAATCTATTTCATTTTTATTATTACTCTAATTAATATTAATTAGAAATTAATTAGAATCAAATCTTTAGAAATTGAATTTATAGTTAGTAACTTCTATTAATTTTTTTGTTCTTTTTTCGGATCGAAAATAGAAAAGTTAAGTTAAGTCGATCCAAAGGGGGTTCATGGCCAAGAGTAAAGATGTAAGGGTCAGAGTTATTTTGGAATGTACTAGTTGTTGTGCCCGAAATGGTGTCAATAAAGAATCGCCGGGTATTTCTAGATATATTACTCAAAAGAATCGACACAATACACCCAGTCGATTAGAATTGAGAAAATTTTGTCGTTATTGTCAGAGGCATACGATTCATGGGGAAATAAAGAAATAGATCGAACAGAACATGTGTGCAATCTTTTCCAACCCAAAGAGCAGAAAGAGGAAGAACATATATACATATATATATCAATATAATAATATAATAATAATACAAAATAATACAAATTAGAAATCAAAATTATAAATTATACAAATAAAACCCTATTTCGGTCAGATCTTAAATTAATAAAGAAATAAATTTTTGAAATAAGGACTAAACCATGGATAAATCTAAGCAACCTTTTCGTAAATCCAAGCTCTCCTTTCGTCGGCGTTTGCCCCCAATTGTATCGGGGGATCGAATTGATTATAGAAACATGAGTTTAATTAGTCGATTTATTAGTGAACAAGGAAAAATATTATCTAGACGAGTAAATAGATTGACCTTGAAACAACAACGATTAATTACTATTGCTATAAAACAAGCTCGTATTTTATCTTCGTTACCTTTTCTTAATAATGAGAAACAATTTGAGAGAGCCGAATCGATTCCTAGAACTGTGGGTCCTAGAGTCAGAAAAAAATAGGCATATTCCTCGATTGCCTCAAAACTCCAATCGGAATTCAAGCTCAAATGGATTGGATGTTTTGCTCGAAAAGGCCCAGAATGCAGAAAAGGAGGGATAAGCAATTTTTTTTTTTATTGAAGCATGTTCGTTCATTCCTACTACTTATCTTAATTTTATCTCAATTTAGTTTATTCTATACTTCCCGGAGTTCATTCTCCGGGGAATTCTTGTTCAATCATTCCTGTATATTACTTCATAATTAGAATTTCCTTTAGTTGATGATTTTTTTTGAAATCATGTAAAGACAATTCTTATTTGATATAGCTATTTGTGCAAGTATTTTACGATTAAGAAGCAATTGCCCCTTGTACAGATTGTGCATTAATCTACTATAACTATAGAATACTTTAATATCGCGAGTTACTGCATTTATCCGAGTGATCCACAAACGACGAAAATTTCTCTTTTGTATGCCCCTATCTCGATGAGAAGAAACCAAAGCTCTCATTTTAAGTTGAGTAATTGTTCGCGTAAGTCTTGAATGAGCCCCTCTAAAGGTTGATGCAAATAAACGAATTTTTGTTCGACGTCTCCGAGCTGTATACCCTCGTTTAACTCTGGTCATTGAATCAAATTAAACTTTAATGAATAACTAATTGAATTCTCTTCTTTCAGTCATTATTTGTCCCCCCGGTCGATTAATAACAAAACGAATTATTCCGATATATAAAATATAAATTCCAATGGCTTTTGCTACTATGACCTTCCCAACCATTATTTTTTATTCTTTCCAGGCCAGACATTTAGTTTACCTGGAAATAAAAAATTTTACCGAATACTAAAAAAAAAATAGTGGGTTCCATCGTTTCTATGGTTACTTCTTAAACGGTGAGGCCCTCTCTATGCGCCGGAGCCTCGTCTCTCATTTAATAAAATGGTATTGTTAACTTGTATAGTTCACATTCTTTGGCTCTACCCATCAATTATACAGTAATAGGTCTTTTCACAATAAGAGCTATCCATACAGTGACGGCATTTAATTATGAAAGTTGGCTAGGTAGCTGACCCTGTTAGTCCGTTCTTTCAAGAATGTGAGCATAACCTTTTTGTTTTGCTTCTTATCCTATCCTTAAAATACCATTTCCTCCGCTTAATGGATAACCATTTGCTACCAATGGAGAATTGCTTCTCATCTCAAATCGAGATGATTGGATTTGCACCAATGAAAACCATAAATTCTATACACAATACACAAGAAACAATAAGGGTATAATCATTGATACTGTCTCATTTGCTCAAGCTCATGATCTGAACGAGTCGCACATACACCCTAGTACATGTTCCTCGACGCTGAGGACATCCTCGAAGAGCGGGAGATTTCGTGACATTTCTTATTGGCTGTCTTGTATTTCTAATAAGTTGTTTAATAGTTGGCATGTCGGATATATATAATTATATTATAGAATGGGTTGGTTTAGATCTATCTTAACCTTATTTATGATTGATGATTATGAATTATTTCGATTCAATATCAAATCATGAAAAATTTAAATGGTGGTTGAAAATAAAACGGGATCATGGATTTACACGAAATCCGAAGTATTTTCATTTTCAACCGCTACAAGATCAACAATGCCATAGGCTTGGGCTTCTGTTGCCGACATAAAAACATCTCTTTCCATATCTTCGGATACAACCCACAAAGGGTTGCCCGTTCTTTGTACATAAACTTTAGTGAGGGTTTCGCGAAGTTTCAGCAGTTCTTCCGCTTCCAGGATAAATTCTCCTGCCTGTGCCTCATAAAAAGAACTAGCAGGTTGGTGAATCATAACCCTGATGATATTGATATAACATCATGAATGGTTCTTCTATCTCGTATTATGAAATTAAAGGAATAAAAAAATAGAATTGAACAACCGTACAGGCACTTTTTGTGCATTGCATACGGCTCTGTAATGGAATTTATTACCCACTTCCATTCCATAGCCATAGAAGAAGAATAAGGGAAGAAATAGAATCTATCCAATCCAGTCAGATCGTTGAATAATCCATTTACCATCCTTCTTTTCATAAGAGTCAAAAAATACTACGATGGTTCTGTTGCTTTATATTATATTAGATATTTATATATTTATCTCGTCCGTGATTTGGCAATCCCAAAGTGTCTTTCTGATATGACAAAAAAGATTTGTGACGCTAAAATGTCCTCTCGACACATAAGATCAAATCGGAAATAAAGGTTAAGGTTATTTCATACTACTATCTCGATATAAAATCTCATGTTATAAAAAAACAATAATGGTTTGTTCATATCGAACTCAAAGTGCCATGCTATTATTACTTAAATTTTTCCTAATTCTATTATTTATATTTGATATTTTGATATGGCGAAGGCATAGTCTTTTTTTTTTTTTCAATAAAAACTCATTGGCGCCAAGCGTGAGGGAATGCTAAACGTTTGGTAATTTCTCCTCCAACCAGAATGAAAGATCCCATTGAAGCAGCTAATCCCATGCATATTGTATGTACATCGGGTGGCACAAATTGCATAGTATCATAAATGGCTATTCCTGGTATTACCCATCCACCGGGAGAGTTTATAAACAAATAAAAATCCCTAGTATTATCTTCTATACTGAGATATACCATGAGACCCACAAGTTGATTTGAGATCTCGCTATCAACTTCTTGGCCTAAAAAAAGTAATCTTTCTCGATAAAGTCGGTTGATTAGGACAAAATAAAATAGTATCCCTTAAGAACCGTACGTGCACCTTTGGATGCATACGGTTCCTAAAATTAAATTACGAAAAAATCAATCAATGTATCAATTCTAGTCTAAATTTCTTTTTTTTTTTTTTTTATAACAGGTTTTTGATTTTATTAAACTAACCTCTCATTGATGTATTATTTCATCGAGATTCAAATCACGATGTGATTTTCTTGTTCCTGAATGGGCCCTTTCAATTCTTTTAGGTTGGTGTTCTACTCCGGGTAAAGATCTGTCCGAATTATATTTGCACATATAGGGCAAATTATCTCAGTACCGCTTCTTTTTTTTCAAAATCAATTTTCATGCTTTCCCTCAAACTATTACATGTATTCATGTATTTATTATATATTTTATTCTATGCCATTGAATGGCAGTTTGAGATCATTCCTACTAATATTAATATATAGAAAGCATAAATTTAAATAAAGAATGTTTATGATACAATATAGTAATCATATATATTACCAATTTGATATTTTCTGAACGGAGCCTGGATACTTTATTTTATCGTTCCAAGTTAACCATAAATTTTTTATAGTATTGATCCCCAATATAAATCGATCTAATTGCACTTCACGCTCCGAATAATTGATGGTTCAATCAAAATTTCTTGGGCGAAACGGAGGATATCTCGATCGGTGAAGAGAACGGGTAAACCCCATATGACCTAATATATCTGACAAGCCGCACTATACGTCAACCCAAACTGCATCTTCCTCT